TGCATGCCCCACTTTTTTTGGATCGAATAGACAAAACATTTTTTTTTTCTTCTTTTTATATCTCTGAAATGATGAATCGAATTTTTAGGAATTCGGTGGGGAGAGAACCAGAATTGAAAATTTCGCATTTTGATTTTGAGGAGGAAGAGACAAGGGAAAAAGAGAAAAAAAACGAAGATAAAAAAGAGGAAAATGAACGTATAGCAATATCAGAAACTTGGGATAGCATTATATTTGCTCAAGCAATAAGAGGTTTGATGTTAGTAACCCAATCTTTTCTTAGAAAATACATTGTATTGCCTTCATTGATAATTGCTAAAAATATTGGCCGTATGTTATTATTCCAATTACCCGAATGGTATGAGGATTTGAAGGAATGGAATAGAGAAATGCATGTTAAATGCACCTATAATGGTGTTCAATTATCAGAAACTGAATTTCCCAAAGATTGGTTAACAGACGGTATTCAGATAAAAATTCTATTTCCTTTCTGTTTGAAACCTTGGCAAAGATCTAAAATACGATCTCATCCTAGAGATCAAATAAAAAAAAAAGGAAAAAAAGACAATTTTTGTTTTTTAACAGTTTGGGGAATGGAAGCGGAACTCCCTTTTGGGAGTCCCCGAAAACGACCTTCCTTTTTTGAACCCATTTATAAAGAACTCCAAAAAAAAGTTAAAAAAGTGAAAAAGAATTTCTTTCTACTTCGAAAAGTTTCAAAAGAAAAAACAAGATGGATCATTAAAATACTTCTAGTTCTAAAACGAATAATGAAGGAAATTCAAAAAGTAAACCCAATATTCTTATTTGAATTGAGCAAGGCAAAAGTATATGAAACGGCTGAAAATGGAAAAGATTCCGAAATAAATAATAAGATTATTCACAAATCAACCATTCAAATCCAATCCATGAATTGGACAAATTATTCACTCATAGAAAAAAAGATGAACGATCTTTCTGATAGAACAATCAAAATCAGGAATCAAATAGAACGAATCACAAAAGACAAGAAAAAAATAATTCTAACTTGTGATGATAAAAGATCGAACTCACAGAAACATATTTGGCAGATATTCCAAAGAATAAATATACGATATATACGTAAATCACATTATTTTTTGAAATCTATGATTGAAAAAATATACATAGATATCTTGCTATGTATGATTACCATTCACAGGATCAATTTCCAACTTTTCTTTGAATCAACAAAAAAAATAATCCATAAATCCGTTTACAACGATCAAACAAATCCGGAAGGAATTGATGAAAGAGATCAAAATACAATGAACTCTTTTTCCACTATAAAAAAGTCGTTTTCGAATACTAATATTAGTAATAGTACAAAAATGTATTATGACTTATCCTCCTTGTCCCAAGCATATGTATTTTACAAATTATCACAAACCCAATTACTTAACAAGTATCACTTGAAATCTCTACTTCAATATCAGGGGACTTATCCTTTTATTAAGGATAAAATCCAGGATTATTGTATGACACGAGGAATATTTGATTACAATTCAAGACATAAGAAAATTCATAAGTCTGGAATGATTGAATGGAAAAACTGGTTAAAAGGGCATTATCAATACAATTTATCTCAAACCAAATGGTCGTGGTTAGTACCGCAAAAATGGCGAAATAGAATCAATCAACGTTATAGGATTCAAAATAAAGACTCAACTAAATCGGATTCATATAAAAAAGAAAAAGACCAATTAATTCAGTACGTGAAACAAAATTACTATGCAGCGGATTCATTGACAAATCAAAAAGAAAAATGGAAAAAATACTACAGATATGATCTTTTGTCACATAAATATATGAACTATGGGAATAAGAAGGATTTATATATTTATGGGTCAAGGTTACAAGTAAACGGGGTTCTCAAAATTCCATATAATTTCAATAAACCGAAATCCGAATCATTTTATGTATTGGTAAGTACAGCTATTAGTGATTATCTAGAAGAAGGATATATTATTGATACGCATAAAAATCTAGATAGAAAATATTTTGATTGTAGAATTCTCCATTTTTGTCTTAGAAAAAATATCGATATTGAGACCTGGACCAATACACATATCGGTACCAAAATTGATAAAAATACTAAGACTGAAAAAAAAATCAACAACAAATTGAAAAAAAAAGATATTTTGTCTCTTACGATTCATCAAAAAATCAACCCATCCAATCAAAAAAGTATTTTTTTGAATTGGATGGGACTGAATCAAGAAAGAGTTTATCGTACCATATCAAATCTAGAATCTTGGTTCTTCCCAGAATTTGTCTTACTTGTTGATGCATATAAGATTAAACCATGGATTATACCAATCAAATTACTTCTTTTTGACTTTTATTTTTATAAAAATAAAAGTCAAAATAAAAACATCAATATAAACAGAAAAAAAAATCTTCAGATGATATCTGATCAAAAAAAATATCTTAAATTAGAAAATTTCAACCAACAAAAAAATGAACAACAAGACCAAGTAAATCTTGTATCAGATCTACGAAAAGAAAACAAAAAAAAAGATATTGAAGAGAATTACGCGAGATCGGACATTACCATTAAAAATGGTAAAAAGAAAAAACAATCCAAGAAAAACAAGGAAGCAGAACTTGATTTATTCCTGAAAAAATATTTCTTTTTTCAATTAAGATGGGATGACTCCTTGAACCAAAGAATGATCAATAATATCAAGGTATATTGTCTCTTACTTAGACTGATAAATCCAAAGGAAATTGCTATATCCTCGATTCAAAGAGGAGAGATGCATCTGGATGTAATGCTAATTCAGAAAGATCTAGCTCTTACAGAATTGATAAAAAAAGGAATATTAATTATCGAACCAATTCGTCTATCTATAAAAAGGGATGGAAAATTGATTATATATCAAACTATAAGTATTTCATTGGTCGAGAACAATAAACACCAAACTAATAGAAAATGCATAAAAAAAAGATATATTGATAAGAGGAATTTGGATAAACCCATTGTACGATATGGGAATATGCTTGTGAATGGGGACACAAATTATTATGATTTCCTTGTTCCTGAAAATATTCTATCTCCTAGACGTCGTAGAGAATTGAGAATGTTAATTTGTTTCAATTCCCATAATTGGAATGTTACGGATAGAAATAGAAATCCATTATTTTGCAATGAAAACAACATAAGAAACTCTGGAAAATTTTTGGATGAGGACAAGCATCTTAATACAGATACAAATAAATTCATTAAATGTAAATTTGTTCTTTGGCCCAATTACCGATTAGAAGATTTTGCTTGTATGAATCGCTATTGGTTTGATACCAATAATGGCAGTCGTTTCAGTATGTCAAGGATACATATGTATCCACGATTTAGAATTATTTAATTTAATAGTATATTTCCTATATCATATATATCCATATTCCGTGACATTTTCGGTATATGAAAGCTGAAAGATGTACGCATATGCTATGTTATATTTTGGTAAATGATACAGATTGTATGGTGTATCCATTCAATTGGATATAGGAATAAATAAATTAGCGGAATCCTTTTAGATAGAAATCCATTTTTTTCTTTCGTTAATGCGGAAACATATTATCCCTTTCTATCCAAATCAAATTGCAAATTTGATTTGGATAAAATAAAGAAGTAGTATATGAATACATCCAAATTTTTGTGTGTACTAGATTAAAATAACTGGCATAATTCTTTTTTTTTTTTATTTTTCCTGATCGGAAAAATCCATGAAAAAGAAAGAAAAAGGATAGAAAAATTTTTTATGGTCAAAAATTTAGTCATTTCCATTATTCCACAAGAAGAAAAAAAAGAAAACAAAGGTTCTGTTGAATTTCAAGTATTCAGTTTCACCAATAAGATACGGCGACTTACTTCACATTTGGAATTGCACAAAAAAGATTTTTTATCGCAAAGGGGTCTACGAAAAATTCTAGGAAAACGTCAACGGTTGCTGGCTTATTTGTCAAAGAAAAATAGAGTACATTATAAGAAATTAATTGGTCAGTTGGATATTCGGGAGCCAAAAACTCGTTAATTTAATCGGTTGAATTTTTTTTAGTAGTATTCGATTTTTCGTTTTGATGAGCCTCGTTTTGAGGAATTCATGGAATAATGAATTAAGGAAGAAAAGATATGACAGTACCGGTTACAAGAAAAGATCTCATGATAGTCAATATGGGGCCTCACCACCCATCAATGCATGGTGTTCTTCGACTAATCGTTACTCTCGATAGTGAAGATGTTATTGACTGTGAGCCCATATTGGGCTATTTACACAGAGGAATGGAAAAAATAGCGGAAAATCGAACAATTATACAATATCTACCTTATGTAACACGATGGGATTATTTAGCTACTATGTTCACAGAGGCAATAACCGTAAATGCACCAGAACAATTGGAAAATGTTCAAGTACCTCAAAGAGCTAGCTATATCAGAGTAATTATGCTGGAATTGAGCCGTATAGCTTCTCATTTGTTATGGCTTGGACCTTTTATGGCAGATATCGGTGCACAGACTCCCTTTTTCTATATTTTCAGAGAAAGAGAATTGATATATGATCTATTCGAAGCCGCCACAGGTATGCGAATGATGCATAATTATTTCCGTATCGGAGGAGTAGCTGCTGATCTACCTTATGGATGGATAGATAAATGTTTGGATTTCTGCGATTATTCTTTAACAGGAGTTGTTGAATATCAAAAACTTATTACGTGGAATCCCATTTTTTTGGAACGAGTTGAAGGAGTGGGCATTATTGGTGGAGAAGAAGCTGTAAATTGGGGTTTATCAGGACCGATGTTACGAGCTTCTGGAATCCAATGGGATCTTCGTAAAGTTGATCATTATGAGTGTTACAATGAATTCGATTGGGAAGTCCAATGGCAAAAAGAAGGAGATTCATTAGCTCGTTATTTAGTACGAATCGGTGAAATGAAGGAATCCATAAAAATTATTCAACAGGCTCTAGAAGGAATTCCTGGAGGACCTTATGAAAATTTAGAAGTACGACGCTTTGATAGAGCAAAGAATTCCGAATGGAATGATTTTGAATATAGATTTATTAGTAAAAAACCTTCACCCAATTTGGAATTATCGAAACAAGAACTTTATGTGAGAGTGGAAGCCCCAAAAGGAGAATTGGGAATTTATTTGATAGGAGATAATAGCGTTTTCCCCTGGAGATGGAAAATTCGTCCACCCGGTTTTATCAATTTGCAAATTCTTCCTCAGCTAGTTAAAAGAATGAAATTGGCTGATATCATGACGATATTGGGTAGTATAGATATCATTATGGGAGAAGTTGATCGTTGAAATGATAATTGATACGACAGAAGTACAAACTATCAATTCTTTTTCTACCTCGGAATTTTTAAAAGAAGTGTATGGACTAATATGGATTGTACCCATTTTGACCCTTATATTGGGAATCACAATAGGGGTACTAGTAATTGTGTGGTTAGAAAGAGAAATATCTGCAGCGATACAACAACGTATTGGGCCTGAATATGCTGGCCCGTTGGGAATTCTTCAAGCTATAGCGGATGGGACTAAACTACTTTTTAAAGAGGACCTCCTCCCATCTCGAGGAGATATTCGTTTGTTTAGTGTGGGACCGTCTATAGCGGTTATATCAATTCTACTAAGTTATTTAGTAATTCCTTTTGGGTATCGTCTTGTTTTAGCCGATCTCAGTATAGGTGTTTTTTTATGGATCGCCATTTCCAGTATTGCTCCTATTGGGCTTCTTATGTCAGGATATGGATCGAATAATAAATATTCCTTTTTAGGTGGTCTACGAGCTTCTGCTCAATCTATTAGTTATGAAATACCATTAACTCTATGTGTGTTATCAATATCTCTACGTGTGATTCGTTGGAATATGAACTTTGAACCTCTCTTCTATAAATAAAAGAAAAAAGAAAGAGGTTCAATGTATTGAATAGATGTTTTCATTTTTTTTTTATTCAGCATTCGGGTTGATGAGTTAAACCAGATAGTTATATGAGTGAAACTAAACAGCTTATAAATTTGTAGTAAGAAGAAAAAATCTCATTCCCTATGTACAAGAATAAAGTTGAAGTAAACATAAGCAGTGTAAACTGCTTACCCCAAGATTAAGTAAGATTTTTTGATTAGTTATCATATCTTGAAGCGGGCGCAAACAAAAGATCAACTGTATGGAGTTTCTACTACTGTCTCGTATGTATTACTATACCGGGGATCAAGCAAAAGTCAGTGGACGGTTAGGAACACCAAGGTACACAAAGGATTAGTAATGGAGATAGTGTAAGGTATCAAAAAAGAGGTATTTCTTCATAAAACGAATCATAATAAGGACTTTAAATTGGTAGAAATGATCAAGGAGTACTTCCCTACGATTCCGATCTAGAGTATGCTCCTATTCACTGGTTAAAGAAATGACTATCAAGAACGAATTAATCCTTTATTTTTTTTTTTTTAGTACCCTCCTCTGAGACAGAAGAACAGGAAAAAATAAATGGAATGCAGTAATTGAATGAATAATAAAAAAAGGGGATCCTTATTTATTCTTTTATCTATCCATATTCATACATATCGAATTCTTATCACGATTCATGAACTAATGACTAATTCTTTTTATTTTGTATTGATTGATATAAGGAGTATTTTATTGAAATAATAAGTTATTACCGAACAAAGAGAAATTCTTATTGTAAAGGATGAGATCAATTCGGAAGCACTCTTTTTTCTTATTCTAGCAGACGGAATTCCATTGGTCTAATTTGGGACTTTCCGATGTATCTTTATTCTATTTACCCAAAGATGGCGATAATACCGAACCCGTCCTTACATTTTTTTTGTGGCCATCGAGGAGCCGTATGAAGCTGAGGTCTCACGTACGGTTTTGAAATAGCGATGGGAACAGTGATGTTATTATCGACTATGATTATCTAACAGTTCAAGTACAGTTGATATAGTTGAAGCACAGTCAAAATATGGTTTTTGGGGGTGGAATCTGTGGCGCCAGCCTATAGGATTTTTTGTTTTTCTAATTTCTTCTCTAGCCGAATGTGAGAGGTTGCCCTTTGATTTACCAGAAGCAGAGGAGGAATTAGTAGCAGGTTATCAAACCGAGTATTCGGGTATCAAATACGGTTTATTTTATCTTGCTTCTTACCTAAATTTATTAGTTTCTTCATTATTTGTAACAGTTCTTTACTTAGGTGGGTGGAATTTATCTATTCCGTATATATCCATTCCTGAGCTTTTCAGACTAAATAAAATCGCTGGCATTTTTGGAATGATAATGGGTATCCTTATTACATTAACTAAAGCTTATTTGTTTCTCTTCATTTCTATCACAACAAGATGGACTTTACCTAGGATGAGAATGGACCTGTTATTAAATCTTGGATGGAAATTTCTTTTACCTATTTCTCTAGGTAATCTGTTATTAACAACTTCTTCCCAACTTGTTTCATTATAAATAACTGAATATGCTAACACTATTTTAGATTCCTAATCTCTATCAAACAAGAGAAAGAAACGTCAATTTTTTCATGTATATCTACAATATGTTCCCTATGGTAATTGGGTTCATGAATTATGGTCAACAAACAATACGAGCTGCAAGGTACATTGGTCAAAGTTTCATAATTACCTTATCCCACACAAATCGTTTACCTGTAACTATTCACTATCCTTATGAAAAATCGATCACATCAGAGCGTTTCCGGGGTCGAATCCACTTTGAATTTGATAAATGTATTGCTTGTGAAGTATGTGTTCGTGTATGCCCGATAGATCTACCCGTTGTTGATTGGAGATTTGAAAGAGATATTAAAAAAAAACAATTACTTAATTATAGTATAGATTTCGGGGTTTGTATCTTTTGTGGTAACTGTGTCGAGTATTGTCCAACAAATTGTTTATCAATGACTGAAGAATATGAACTTTCCACTTATGATCGTCACGAATTGAATTATAATCAAATTGCTTTGGGTCGATTACCAATCTCAATAATTGGAGATTACACAATTCAAACAGTTATGAATTCGACTCAAATAAAAATAGCCAAAGATAAACCCTTTGATTCAAGAACAATTACCGATTACTAAGATTTTGTTTTGATATAAAGGATCCAAGCTTTTTATTTTGGGTAGTCAGTAACTACAAATAAAAACGAATAACTATTAATTGTTGAGAATCACTCTTTGATTTAAACTGAGAATATATTTTTCGTGATGATTTCGAAATAGCAAATTTCAACTACATATTCCAACTACTCTTTTCTTTTTTTTTCTTTCGGATAAATATAAATAAAGTAGGATTGGCCCGATAATTTTATCTATATCTACATTAATCCATATTCAAATTCAATTCAATTATAAATGTATCATATACAATATTATATACAAGAAAAAAAAAAATAGGGTAACCCCTTTTCCTTTCCTGGACCATTTATTTAGTAAAGTTAAAGTAAGGTCATGAAATAGTTAAAGTTATTTATTTTGTATTTTATACATAATGGATTTACCTGGACCAATACATGGTATTCTTGTTGTATTTCTGGGGTCAATTCTTGTATTAGGGGGTCTGGGGGTAGTATTATTTACCAATCCAATTTATTCTGCCTTTTCGTTGGGATTGGTTCTTGTTTGTATATCCTTATTCTATATTTCATCGAACTCCTATTTTGTAGCTGCCGCACAGCTCCTTATTTATGTGGGAGCCATAAATGTCTTGATCATATTTGCTGTAATGTTCATGAATGGTTCAGAATATTCCAATAATTCCTATTTTTGGACCATCGGAGATGGGGTCACTTCGATGGTTTGTACAACTATTCTTTTTTCACTAATTACTACTATCCCAGATACGTCATGGTACGGGATTATTTGGACTGCAAGATCAAACCAGATTATGGAACAGGACCTAATAAATAACGTTCAACAAATTGGGATTCATTTATCAACAGATTTTTATCTTCCGTTTGAACTCATTTCTATAATTCTTTTAGTTTCCTTGATAGGTGCAATTACTATGGCTCGACAATAAGCAATAAAAATACTTAACTTAATAAAAATTTCCAATTCTTAGAATTCTAACTAAATTCTAAATAAATAAATAGAAATTTTTAGTTAAATCTATCTACCGTCAATATCTTCTTTTGTTGTGTAATTGTTCTATTCTAATCAATTGAATCGGTTGAAGTGTTGTTCATATTGAAATGAATCGAGATTGATAAGGAGTTAGTCAATGATGTTTGAGCATGTCCTTTTTTTGAGTGTTTATTTATTTTCTATCGGTATCTATGGATTGATCACAAGTCGAAACATGGTTAGAGCGCTTATGTGTCTTGAGCTTATACTAAATTCGGTTAATATCAATCTTGTAACATTTTCGGATATATTTGATAGTCGCCAATTAAAAGGAGACATTTTCTCAATCTTTGTTATAGCCATTGCAGCTGCTGAAGCAGCTATTGGACTTGCTATTGTTTCGTCGATCCATCGTAACAGAAAATCAACTCGTATTAATCAATCGAATTTGTTGAATAATTAGTGATAATCATCATAGATAATTTAAATAAAGACACATAAAAATATTTAATAGAATTGAAATACTATTTTTTATGGAATTTGAATGCAATTCGATTTTATTGAATTGCATTTTTATATTGATATTGAAATAATGATGACCAATTTGTTGGCCAATTAATTTGAATTCGCATGTACAACTCGTATCAGCATCATTGTTGAAACGAAAATCAAAGTCTCTTGACCTTTTCTCATAAACAGATTGATTTAAGAAATATATTGATTGTTTTTAATAAACCACTGCTTCGTCTGGTGTCTACAATTATACAATCTATAATATATGATTCATTTACTACTAATTTGATTTGACCAGATCGAAAATCTTTTATGTTCAAAACTGGAATTTATAGATCCAATGTCACATTCAGTGAAAATTTATGATACATGTATAGGGTGTACTCAATGTGTACGAGCTTGCCCCACAGATGTATTGGAAATGATACCTTGGGACGGATGTAAAGCCAAGCAAATAGCTTCCGCGCCAAGAACCGAGGACTGTGTAGGTTGTAAGAGATGTGAATCCGCCTGCCCAACAGATTTTTTGAGTGTCCGTGTTTATTTAGGGCCTGAAACAACTCGCAGCATGGCTCTATCTTATTGATACGTTACAAAAAACTCCACTTGAATCATTTGTGATTCCTCTTTACCGACAAAAGCCCGTGCTCGACAAAATATATTATTTTGAGGACGGGCTTTTCTGGTCAAAACGTATCTTGTCTTTATCACGAGTTATTTTCCTTGGTTAACAATACTTGTTGTTTTACCGATATTCGCGGGTTCTTCAATTTTCTTTTTCCCTCATAGAGGGAATAAGATATTTAGGTGGTATACTATAGGTATATGCTTGTTAGAACTCCTTCTAACGACTTATGCATTCTGTTATCATTTCCAATTGGATGATCCATTAATGCAATTGAAGGAAGATTCTAAATGGATAGATGTTTTTGATTTCCACTGGAGACTAGGAATCGATGGACTTTCCATAGGACCCATTTTACTGACCGGATTTATCACTACTTTAGCAACTTTAGCAGCTTGGCCAATTACTAGAAATTCGCGGTTGTTCTATTTCCTGATGCTAGCAATGTACAGCGGTCAAATAGGATTATTTTCTTCTCGAGACCTTTTACTTTTTTTCATCATGTGGGAGTTAGAATTAATTCCTGTTTACTTACTTTTATCCATGTGGGGGGGAAAGAAACGTCTCTACTCGGCTACAAAGTTTATTTTGTACACTGCAGGGGGTTCCATTTTTTTCTTAATAGGAGTTCTAGGTATGGGTTTATATGGTTCCAATGAACCAACATTAGATTTTGAAAGATTAATTAATCAATCATATCCTGTGGCATTGGAAATAATATTCTATTTTGGCTTCCTTATTGCTTATGCTGTCAAATTGCCGATTATACCCCTACATACATGGTTACCTGATACCCATGGAGAAGCACATTACAGTACATGTATGCTTTTAGCTGGAATCTTATTAAAAATGGGCGCATATGGATTGATTCGGATCAATATGGAATTATTACCCCACGCTCATTCTATATTTTCTCCCTGGTTGGTGATACTAGGAACAATGCAAATAATCTATGCAGCTTCAACTTCTCTTGGTCAACGTAATTTAAAAAAGAGAATAGCCTATTCCTCTGTATCTCACATGGGTTTCACAATTATAGGAATTGGTTCTATAACCGACATGGGACTCAATGGAGCTATTTTACAAATGCTCTCTCATGGATTTATTGGTGCTGCACTTTTTTTCTTGGCGGGAACGAGTTGTGATAGAACACGTCTTGTTTATCTCGAAGAAATGGGAGGGATATCTATCCCAATGCCAAAAATATTTACCATGTTCAGTAGCTTCTCGATGGCTTCTCTTGCATTGCCAGGAATGAGTGGTTTTGTTGCGGAATTTGTAGTATTCTTTGGACTAATTACTAGTACAAAATATCTTTTAATGCCAAAAATGCTAATTACTTTTGTAATGGCAATTGGAATGATATTAACTCCTATTTATTTATTATCTATGTTACGTCAGATGTTTTATGGATACAAGCTATTTAATATTCCAAACTCGAATTTTTGGGATTCTGGACCACGAGAACTATTTCTTTCAATCTGTATCTTTCTACCCGTAATAGGTATTGGTATTTATCCCGATTTCGTTCTCTCGTTATCAGTTGACAAGGTACACGCTATCCTATCCAATTATTATCATAGATAGTGTTTCATTAATGAGACGGAAGGAAAGTCTTATAATTCTTTGAATTTCATATTTTGAAAATCGTTTGCTGTACTGTATAATGAAAAAAGAAATAAAATGAATAAGAATTGTAATTAGATACATCTCGAGTTTTTGAGAACCGTTTGAATCAAGGAATCATTCAAATTTAAATGGTTCTCAAAAACTCATAAAAACAAACTTTCGTTATATATGGGATGATGCTTTTATCTTATGTATTCTTCATGTAGTTTATTCAATTAGATGTTTATGTGAATGAACCATAACTATGTAGACCTATTCCTAATAGATTGATCCCAAAATAGCATATCCAAATTATAAGAAATCCTATAGAAGCTACAAGTGCCGAATTCGTACCTTTCCAATTTATATTTGTTCTAGTATGTAAATAAATCGCGAATATGGTCCAAGTAATAAATGCCCAAGTTTCCTTGGGGTCCCAATTCCAATAGGATCCCCATGCCTCATTAGCCCATACTGCTCCACAAAGAATACCTATGGTTAAAAAGGTAAACCCTAGACTAATGACACGATAACTCCAATAATCCAAACGCTCAGTTAATTGATATTTGTAATAATTTCGAAATGAAGGAAAAGAAGTGTTTTTAAAAACACTTCTTTTTTCATTCAAATATTCAATCTCACCAAAGAAAAATGACTTAATTAAGAAATTATTGCTTTTACAAAAAATATCGATGTTTTTTCGAAATGTAATGACTAGAAGAGCGACTGATAATAATGATCCGCATAAAAGAGCTGCATAGCTCAATAACATCATACTTACGTGCATCATTAACCACTGAGATTGTAGAGCAGGTACTAATATTGCAGATTGATGCATTTCAGTTGAAAGACCCGACATGGCAAAGCCTTGAGTAAAAATGGTACTTGGTGCAATTATTGTGCTTAAATCATTTTTAAGGTTACGTATCTTGGGAATCATATGAATAATGAAGAAACTACACGAAAGGAAGATTAATGACTCGTATAAATTACTTAATGGAAAATGTCCCGAAGAAATCCAACGAGAAACTAATAATCCTGTTATAGAGAAAAAAGTAGCTATCATCCCTTTTTCTGACGAATCACGTAATCCTACAATTTTGTGGACTAATAAGGTCATCAAATGAATCGTAATCACAATTGAAATGATCGAAAAAGAAATATGAGTTAATATATGTTCTAAAGTCGCAAATATCATAAAAGAGATCCCATTACAGAATTGGAAATCGGGAATTGAATACATTTTAGGATCTATTGTATCTCTTTTAGAAGATAAGATGCCGCCACTCGGACTCGAACCGAGATGCTTTAGCACTGCTTCCTAAGAGCAGCGTGTCTACCGATTTCACCATGGCGGCTTACTTGAAATAATAATAGTCAATTCATGTTGAATCGTCGAGATTCAAGGATTCAATATAGTTCATTAATTAGAATCGATGAATAAAGACTGGTTTGTGGTTTAAATATTTGAATTTTCAATAAAATACCTACTTAAGTAGTATCGTCGTGGGTTTTTTAACAATCGACTTTCACGTACTAGAAACTAAGTTCTCTCCAAACAGTTGGAACTCAATAGTTTTTTCTCAGTTGAGGTATAAAACTAAGAATTGTCTTTTTTCTCTATTTTTTTTCTGATTTGTTTTTCATTTATACGATTTCATGGATTCAAATGAAAAAGATTGAGTTTTTTTTTCAATGAACAAAATCAAATAACTAGGATTTCATATCTATCACAATTTCATCATTAAATACAAAGAATTTGTTATTTTTCTAATGATTTCGATACCTTAGTATATTTAAATTCAAGTATTAATATTCTTTATTGCGCATATAATTTCTAATTTATGATACCATTTACAAAACCAATTAAGTTTTGGGATAGGCATATAACAAAAGAGTTTCAATTTCTATCACAATTGTACTTTTCTATTGTGAAAAGTACAATTGTGATAGGGAAAAAAATAATACTTCGAACCCAATATATAAAGAACCCAATATATAAAAAACTCTTATTCTATATATCACAGCAGTGAGTTCTAACTAATATTGATAAATTCAATACAGAAAAATACAATAGTTAACATTCATCTTACAAAATTTGAGGTTGTTTAGACTATATCAATTGAGATTATTCTAAGACTTTATTATTTGTTTGGTCGCACAAAAAAACTTTTTGAATGCCCGGTGGAAACCGATTTCGCTAAAGAAAAAGCCTTTGCTGCAGCTAAATATCCTTTTTTCTTCCAAATATTTCTACGAATACGTTTTTTTGACATAGAAGTACGTTTTTTTGGAACTGCCATTCAAAAAAAGGGGGGTTCCTCTTTTTATCGTTGTATGTGAAAGACATGTATTCTTCAAAATAGATCGTTATTTTTAGTTATTATCTATACTTATTTCGTGTATGTGGATAATTTTTTTTTAATATACTCTTTTAAATATACATTGTTTTTTTACTTTAACATTACTTTAACATATAAATATATAAATATATATAATAAACATACAAATATATATAATACAAATATATTTATATATACATGTATATGTGATATATATATCGCATATATGTATGCGCGCGCATCACACATCACATATATAAATGACATGAGGGAAAAAAAAATAGAAGAAAATAAGGGAAAATGAAAATTGATTAAGTCCAGAGTGCTATGTCCATAATTCAAATTCCAATTAGAACTAAATTAGAACTAGTACTTAATCCGTTAAACAAGACATTCCATTACTTAGGTTACCTAAGTAATTTTTTATTTCAGTTATATACGAAGTAAGGAGTATCATAAGATTTCCGATAAACATAAGTTTTCTTTATTGGATTTCAATCCAATCAATCAGTTACACAACAAGTTAGGTAATTACTCCACTCCCAAAATGAACTAGAAAACCTAGGTATTTTTTTTTATTCGAATATAGATACTATGATCCATATTTGAATAAAAAAGTACTCTTTTTTTGGTCTAACTCTTTTTCCTTATTATATTTACTATACCATAGAATATATTTATTATACTATTTATTATAGTATATGTAATATGTTTATTAATCACCAAAAAAATATCAAAATATAATAAATACAAAATCTACTAAAGTAGTAAGAAAATTTTTTTAAAATCTCATATTCCTTTAATCTTTTCTTAGTTAAAATAACTACTAGGTAATCGCCTTTACCTTTACATAGTTATTTGGTCATATTTTTTGACCAACCTATTGTCAATTTTGGAATATTTCAAATATCTGAGAAAAAAATCAGAATAATTAAGAATCCCAATATTTGACTTTTTTTTTTCATATCTTTTTTTTTGTTGATTTCTTTTATTATTGTTCCCTTCTAAAAGGATAAAAAAGATAAGAATTGGTGAATCGAGAACAATTTGCAATTATAAGAAAAAAGAGTTTCTTTTCTTATGGAACATACATATCAATATGCGTGGATAATACCTTTTCTTCCACTTCCAGTTACTATGTCAATAGGATTTGGACTTCTACTTATTCCGACAGCAACAAAAAATATTCGTCGCATGTGGGCTTTCCCTAGTGTTTTACTCTTAAGTATAGCTATGGTGTTTTCGGCCAATCTGTCTATTCAACAAATAAATGGAAGTTTTATCTATCAATATCTAGGGTCTTGGACCATCAATAATGATTTTTCCTTAGATTTTGGATACTTGATCGATCCACTTACTTCTATTATGTCAATACTAATTACTACTGTTGGAATCATGGTTCTTATTTATAGTGACAAGTATATGTATCACGATCAAGGATATTTGAGATTTTTTGCTTATATGAGTTTTTTTAATACTTCTATGCTGGGATTAGTTACTAGTTCAAATTTGATACAAATTTATATTTTTTGGGAACTAGTGGGAGTGTGTTCTTATTTATTAATAGGGTTTTGGTTCACACGACCAATTGCAGCAAGTGCTTGTCAAAAAGCTTTTGTAACTAATCGTGTAGGGGATTTTGGTTTATTGTTAGGAATCTTAGGTTTTTATTGGATAACTGGTAGTTTCGAATTTCGGGATTTGCTCGAAATAACTAATAACTTAATCCAGAATAATGGGGCCAATTCTTTATTTGCTACTTTGTGTGCTTCTTTATTCTTCGTCGGTGCAGTTGCTAAATCCGCACAATTCCCCCTTCACGTATGGTTACCTGATGCTATGGAAGGACCCACTCCTATTTCGGCTCTTATACACGCTGCTACTATGGTAGCAGCAGGAATTTTTCTTGTAGCTCGGCTTCTTCCTCTTTTCATAGTCATACCTTATATAATGAATTTCATTTCTTTAATAGGTGTAATAACACTATTATTAGGGGCTACTTTGGCCCTTGCTCAAAGAGACATTAAAAAAAGCTTAGCCTATTCTACAATGTCTCAATTGGGTTATATTATGTTAGCTCTAGGTATAGGTTCTTATCGAGCTGCTTTATTCCATTTGATCACTCATGCCTATTCAAAAGCTTTATTGTTTTTGGGATCCGGATCTATTATTCATTCAATGGAACCTATTGTTGGATATTCGCCAGATAAAAGTCAGAATATGGTTCTTATGGGTGGTTTAATAAGATATGTTCCAATTACAAGAACTACTTTTTTAGTGGGTACACTTTCTCTTTGTGGTATTCCACCTCTTGCTTGTTTTTGGTCCAAAGATGACATTCTTAATGATAGTTGGTTGTATTCACCAATTTTCGCAGTAATAGCTTATTTCACAGCAGGATTAACCGCATTTTATATGTTTCGGGTATATTTACTTACCTTTGATGGGTATTTACGTGTTCATTTTCAAAATTACAGTAGCACTAAAAAAGGTTCGTTCTATTCCATATCTCTATGGGGAAAAGGAACTCCAAGAGGAGTCAATCCAAATTTCATTTTATCAACAATGAATAAAAAGGTTTCTTTTTTTTCAAAAGATAGATCGAAAATTGATAATAATGTAAGAAATAGGATACGATACTTTAGTACTTACTTTGGAAATAAATACACTTCCATGTATCCTCACGAATCGGACAATACTATGTTATTTCCTCTTCTTGTATTAGTACTATTTACTTTGTTGGTTGGATCAATAGGAATTTCTTTTGATCAAGGAGTAATAGATTTTGATATATTATCGAAATGGTTAACCCCATCAACAAATCTTTTACATTCAAGTTCTAATTATTCTGTAAATTTGGATGAATTTTTTACAAATGCAATTTTTTCAGTAAATATAGCAATTTTCGGACTATTCATAGCATATATTTTATATGGATCTGCTTATTCATTTTTCCAGAATTTGGATTTAATCAATTCATTTGTAAAAGGGGGTCCTAAAAGAATTCTTGTGGACCGAATAAAAAATGTGATATACAATTGGTCATATAATCGTGGTTACATAGATATTTTTTATACTAGAGTTTTTACCGTGGGGATAAGAGGATTAACCGAACTAACTCAGTTTTTTGATAGACGTATAATTGAGGGAATTACAAATGGTGTTGGTGTTGCAAGTTTTTTTATAGGGGAAGGGATTAAATATATGGGAGGTGGCCGAATCTCGTCTTATCTATTCTTGTATTTATCTTATGTATCAATATTTTTATTAATTTTTTTATTATTTTTTTTTTTTAATTGAATTTTAGAGC